TCAAATTCCAACGAAAACCACATAATTGAAAGAAATGAAATGTCCGAATTTGAGATTTATATGATCAATAAACTAAGGTTTTGTTGTTATCGACCATGGAATTCGACAGAAGCAATGAGAAATAGATACGAATAAAGCAGGATTAAGGGGGGAAATAAAAAAATAGTAGAGAAAAGTTATACAAAGTTATATAAAAATCACTACCCCCCCTTGGTATTTCTTTAATTGAATTTCGTTTGATTAGGTCGAAGTTCCTTAAAAACTTCTGCCTTCTTTAAAATATCCTGAACAGTTCCTGTAGGTTGAGCACCCTTTTCAAGGAAATATAGAATAGCAGGAACATTTAAATAAGTTTGATTCTTCAGTGGATCATAAAAACCCACTTTTCGAAGATCTTTTCCTTCTCTTCGGGATCGAACATCAATTGCAACGATTCGATAGACGGCTCATTGGGATAGATGTAGATGAACAATACCCCCCCTAGAAACGTATAGGAAGTTTTCTCCTCGTACGGCTCGAGAAAAAATGATTTGATTCTAAGTTTTGTATATGTATGGAATTCTAATAAATGACAAATGAGCCTATAAAATCAATTAGACTATGATTTAAGTCTTTTTTTTTCTTCTTCCTTCCTGAAAATGAAAAAGAAACCATTCGTACTCATAACTCAAGTTGGATAACTCTCAAATAGCTTAAAGGAAAAAATCTTTAATAAATTTCATTTATTGAGTGGTCTTTACCCCCTTTTGTTTGTCTCGTTTAAAATTCTATTTTGATTCTTCAGTCTGATCCAGTTATTGAGACTATCGAGACAATTAAAAGGGTGTTTCCTTGTTCTGGGATCCTTTATCTTTGTTTTAAATCATTGGGTTTAGACATTACTTCGGTGCTTCTTAATCCTTTCAAAATGGCAGCAACATACCCTTTTTTGTGATTTCTCTTTCTATCAAAGAATCCTACGGACAGTTGATTCCCGCGTGATACACTTTGGATCGAAAACGTTTGATCAATTCCAACAGGTTTTGCTTTTGAATTGGAAACTTGCTCAAATTGGATCCTTTCCATTTCTATCTCGAAGATATATTTACGAAGTTGTTCCAATTTATTGATTGACATTAACCCTAGATCCTTGCCCCCGAGAAATGAATTAATCCTTTCCACTCGAGCTCCATCGTGGACTATTTACAACCCAACAAAAAGAAAAAAAACGAAGGGTTCGAGTGGAACAGAACAAACGATGTCGAGCCAAGAGCACCTTCATTCCTATATAAATATAAAATAGCGGATGTAAAAATCCACAACGGATCTGTCCTTCAAGTCGCACGTTGCTTTCTACCACATCGTTTCAAACGAAGTTTTACCATAACATTCCTCTAATTTGGAACCGGTATGGAATTGATTCAATCATGGAATCATGAATAGTCATTGGTTCAGTTGTACATAGACATCGCGTAATCTATACTTTTTCTTCTATATATGATATGTGTAAAGATTTTTCTGAAGAAGTCTTAGCAAGACACCATCTTTAACATATATATAAAGAAATAGAAATAGATAAACGAATAAATAAGTTCTTTTTGAGTCTGCTACTTCAAGTGACTCAATAGGATAGATTGACCTATTTCCTACTTTTTGAGTACCAAAAATTCAACTTACAAGGAATCATTCAAAATTTTTATTAAAACTATTTCGAATGGAAAAAGGTTCCTATTTAGACATCATTAAAAGATAAGTCTTTTTTTTTTAATTGACCCATCACTGATTTCAAATAGATAAATAGATCACAGAAAAGAAGAAAGAAATCCCATTTTTTTTCATGAGATGGATAAAAAAACTGATGTAAGGTAAGATTTGAATCTTTATTCTTTTCATCTGATTGCGAAAATCCAAATCGAAAAAATCGAGAGGGGTTTTCGTATCTATCAGATAGACTGAACAATTGTCACTGTTATAGATATTCTATAATACTTAATTTAACTAATTTTAGTTTAAAAAATTTAAGGGATCCCAAACCTTTTTCACAAAAACCGAAAGACTATTGTCATTGAAATAGAACGATACATATAAGCTAAACATTTCCTCATTTTATATGCATTTTGTTTAACATGGGGTTGAGTAATATTTCAATAATCGAATCTTGTCATAAAGTGAATAAAAGGGATAGGATAAATCACCCCTGCCTCAATCCAATCGTTACATAGATTTAAAATTCTTCATTATAGCCAAACAAAAAAAATACCTAAATAAAATAAAAAAACGAGATTCAAAGAAAATACATCGATTCCATAACATATAAACATATATAAATATGTTATTTGATCATTTGTTAATGAGATTTGGACAGATACAGATATTTAAATTAATACTGATTATCTCCTATCCACTCCCCTATTCTTTCTATGGGAATGATAGAGCAAAAAAAAAGGAATCCTGATCCGGTATGGGAAATGACTTGTCTAGTTACAAAGACAAACAATAAGTCCAAATTTAGTCAAGCTTTAGTCTAACCCACTAAGAGACTTAGTCCTATTGATTGAATTTAATTAGTATCAAGAACTCGCTCTTGTTTCGAATTCAGAGATCTCGAGAAAAATCTAATTACTAATTAGACTCCCTCATTTACGGGATAAATAATAAGAGAATATAGATTCTTTTGCATCTCGATTCAAAATACATCCATCGTTGAAAATTCAAATAGATATGGGATGGAAAGTTTTTCCAAGTAACTAACTTCCCTAAATAGCAAAGGGAATGAACATATGATGAAAAGCCCACCCAACTTTTTTTAATTCAAACTCTTTTGTTTTGATCCATGTTCTCATCTTACCTGATAAAAAATAGATTCAGGTCCAGATGCGTGTCATTTGAACTCGATTCAGTTCAGTTTGTGAAAAAAGATATGATTCATATAAGATATAAAAGAATCACATTCCATCTAAAATTAGACTTTAAACAGAAAGTTGTTCAAGAAAACAATCTTTATTCTAAAATTATAAAAAAATGGATATGGCTCTGGGACGGAAGGATTCGAACCTCCGAATAGCGGGACCAAAACCCGTTGCCTTACCACTTGGCCACGCCCCATTATCAATTTCTAATCTACACTAAGAAACAATAATATTGTTATTGGTTGTTTGTCAACTCCAGTCCAAATATCTATAGAATAGATTATTACTAGGATTTTAATCCATATAGATATAGAATTCAACTTAATTTATTGATCATTACATATAATTCAATTAAGATATTGTATGAAAGTATTATTTCTTCTATTCTCCTTTGAGAATTGGAGGATTTTTGATTGGGTGGGTTCAAAGAAAAAGAAGGATTTTTTGTATACCTTACTTCCTTTCTTCCTTTTTCCTTATATCAATAACTCAATCAAAATGCAATTATCTCCAAGAACAAAATGTCTGTTATGCTTAATATCTTTAGTTTGATCTGTATTTGTCTTAATTCTGCCCTTTATTCGAGTAGTTTTTTCTTCGGCAAATTGCCCGAAGCCTATGCTTTTTTGAATCCAATCGTAGATGTTATGCCAGTCATACCTTTGTTTTTTTTTCTCTTAGCCTTTGTTTGGCAAGCTGCTGTAAGTTTTCGATGAGATCCTTAATAATATCCTAGAAGATTCATGATTTCTTCGAGAAAAAATTCTCTAACAATTGATAAAATCAGATAAGTTTTAGAGTCTGAACCCTCGATTTACACATTGAAATTCTTGGATAGTCACCATAAATCCGGCTTACCCCATTTCCTCCTTTTTTTGACCCTTTTCCAGTGAAAGACCCTAACCCTATTATATTAATTCTATTAGGGTCTCCCACAATATCGAATTTGGATATGAAAGAAATTTTTGTTAATGAAAAACTCTTATTCCAAATAAATTTCTGACAATTCATTTCTATTTCTAGAAAAACCTCATTTCTTGGTGTCAAAATAGGATATGTGGTAGAAAAATGGAAGATCTATTCTCTTTTTTTTTTCCAAAAAAAATAATCTTGGAGATTGTGTAATGCTTACTCTGAAACTCTTCGTTTATACCGTAGTGATATTTTTTGTTTCTCTCTTCATCTTTGGATTCCTATCTAATGATCCAGGACGTAATCCTGGACGTGAAGAATAAAATCCAAAGGGTTTTTCCTTGGTTCATTTTCAAATTTTCTTAGGATTTTTTCTATTCCACACGTTTAACTAAGATTTCAAAAATTTGAAAAATAAATAAATAAATCAAGTCATCAACGGAACCGGAAAGAGAGGGATTCGAACCCTCGGTACGAATAACTCGTACAACGGATTAGCAATCCGACGCTTTAGTCCACTCAGCCATCTCTCCCAATTGAAAAAGAGAATTACTACATTACACATAATGTAAGGAGTCTTTCTTTACTCTATTCTATAGAGATATACAAATCAGGAATTTCTTTTAGATTAGATAAAGGAAGGGCTCGAACGAGCCTATAAATAAAAAAAGAAAAAGAAAGAAAAAAAAAGAAGACATCTTTGTGTTGATTTTGTTCGAAAGGCCCTTCTTATTCTGATGGCCTGGCCTGGTCAGTACCTAGCCGGGCCCCTTTTTTTGTTCCAACGAATTATAGATAAATAATGATTTATTTGATTTGAAAACAAAAATGCTTGTTATTTATTATATTCAATTGAATATAAAATATTCAAGCAACAACAAAAAGAAGAAAGACTATTTACATTCTTTTTCTTTTTCTATTTGAATTTTAGTTTCATTTTCGGAACTAAAAAAGAAACTATCGATTTTTCCACAATGCATTTTTCTGTTATGATTTTAGTGTTTTTTGTGATCCGTAGCTATCAAAACTTCTTAAGCAAAAGATAAAACTTTAATTTAAATAAAATGAACCCTCCTTTCAGAATCTCATTAAATTGTAAATCCCCCCCACGAAAAATTGCAACACTCTAATTTTTATGATTCTTTGATGATCCAATCCTATCTTGATCATGCCCAATTATCCTGTTCGACAAAAGGTCCA